TTGGAATTGGACTTATCAATCGATTTAAAACCTTTCAAACACAACCAATATCTATTCGAACCCCCTTTACCTGTAGGAATACATCTTGGATCTGCCGATTGTGTTATGGCCAAAGTCCTACTCATGGCCACTTGGTGGAATTAGGAGAAGCTGTAGGTATTATTGCGGGCCAATCGATTGGAGAACCCGGCACTCAACTAACATTAAGAACTTTTCATACTGGCGGAGTATTCACGGGGGGTACTGCAGAACATGTGCGAGCACCTTCTAATGGAAAAATGAAATTCAATGAGGGTTTGGTTCATCCTACACGTACACGTCATGGGCATCCTGCTTTTCTATGTTATATAGACTTGTATGTAACTATTGAAAGTGGTGATATTATACATAATGTGACTATTCCACCAAAAAGTTTTCTATTAGTTCAAAATGATCAATATGTAAAATCAGAACAAGTGATTGCCGAGATTCGCGCAGGAACATACACTTTGAATTTAAAAGAAAAGGTTCGAAAACATGTCTATTCTGACTTAGAAGGAGAAATGCATTGGAGTACCGATGTGTACCATGCATCAGAATTTAGATATAGTAATGTCCATATCTTACCAAAAACTAGTCATTTATGGATATTATCAGGAAGGTTGTACAGGTCCGGTTCAGTCTCTTTTTCACTCCGAAAAGATGAAGATCAAATGAACATTGATTCTCTTTCTACTGGAGAAAGAGATATTTGTAACCTTTTAGTAAGTAATGATCAAGTAAGACATAAATTATTTCGTTTCAATCCTTCTGATAAAAAAGAAAGAAGGATTCCAGATTATTCAATATTTAACCAAATCATATGTATAGATCATTGTCATTTTACATATCCTGATATTTTCCGCGATACTAGGGATTTATTAGCAAAGAGGCGAAGAAATAGATTCATCATTTCATTTCCATTCCAATTGATTCAAGAACGAGACAAAGAACTAATGTTAGCTTCCAGTATTTCGATTGAAATACCAATCAATGGTATTTTCCATAGAAATAGTATTCTTGCTTATTTCGATGATCCTCAATACCGAACACAGAGCTCAGGAATTACTAAATATAGGACTGTAGGAATCAATTCCATTTTAAAAAAAGAGGATTTTTTAATTGAGTATCAAGGAGTTAAAGAATTTAAGCCAAAATACCAAATCAAAGTAGATCGATTTTTTTTCATTCCCGAGGAAGTGCATATTTTACCTGAATCTTCTTTCATAATGGTACGGAACAATAGTATCGTTGAAGTAGATACACCAATCACTTTAAATATAAGAAGTCGAGTAAGGGGGTTGGTCCGAGTGGAGAAGAAAAAAAAAAAGATTGAATTAAAAATATTTTCCGGGGATATCTATTTTCCCGGAGAAATGGATAAGATATCCCGACACAGTGCCATCTTGATACCACCCGGAATGGTAGAAAAAAAAAATTCTAAGGAATCAAAAAAAATGAAAAATTGGATCTATGTCCAATGTATCACAATTACCAAAAAAAAGTATTTTGTTTTGGTTCGACCCGTAATTCTATATGAAATAGCGGATGGTATCAATTTAGTAAAACTTTTTCCCCAAGATATGTTCCAGGAAAGAGATAATCTGGAACTTAAAGTTATTAATTATATTCTTTCTGGAAATGGAAAATCAATTCGGGGAATTTCTGATACAAGTATTCAATTAGTTAGGACTTGTTTAGTCTTAAATTGGGATCAAGACAAAAAATTTTCTTCTATCGAAAATGCGCATGCTTCTTTTGTTGAAGTAAGTACAAACGGTTTGGTTAGATATTTCTTAAAAATTGACTTAGTGAAATCCCACATTTCATATATAAGAAAAAGGAATGAGCCGCCCGGTTCAGGATTTATCTTGGATAATGAGTCGGATCGGACCAACATCAATCCATTTTTTTCTATTGATTCGAAGGCAAAAATTCAACAATCACTTAGCCAAAATCACGGAACTATTCGTATGTTGTTGAATAGAAATGAGAAATGCCGATCTTTGCTAATTTTGTCATCATCTAATTGTTTTCAAATACGATCATTCAACGATGGAAAATATGACAGTGGGGTAAAAGAAGGAATTAATCAAATTCAAAGAGATCCTAGAATTCCAATTAATAATTCGTTAGGTCCTTTAGGAATAGCACTTCAAGTTGCAAATTTTTATTTATATCGTTTAATAACTCATAATCAGATCTCAATAAATAAAAATTTGCAACTTGACAAATTAAAGGAAACTTTTCAAGTATTCAAATATTATTTAATGGACGAAAATGGGAGAATTTATAAACCTGATCTATGTAGTAACATCGTTTTAAATCCATTCTATTTGAATTGGCATTTTCTCCATCATAATTATTGTGAAAAAACGTTTACAATAATTAGTCTTGGGCAATTTATTTTCGAAAATATATGTATAGTTCAAACGAAAAATGCACCATACCTAAAATCGGGTCAAGTTCTAACTGTTCAAATGGATTCTGTAGGAATAAGATCGGCTAACCCTTATTTGGCGACTCCAGGGGCAACTGTTCATGGCCATTATAGAGAAATACTTTCTGAAGGAGATATATTAGTTACATTTATATATGAAAAATCGAGATCTGGTGATATAACACAAGGTCTTCCAAAAGTAGAACAGGTATTAGAAGTTCGTTCGATTGATTCAATATCGATGAACCTGGAAAATAGAGTTGATACTTGGAACGGGCGTATAACAAGAATTCTTGGCATTCCTTGGGGATTCTTGATTGGTGCTGAACTAACTATAGCGCAAAGTCGTATTTCTTTGGTTAATAAAATTCAAAAAGTTTATCGATCCCAGGGAGTTCACATCCATAATAGACATATAGAAATTATTGTGCGTCAAATAACATCAAAAGTCTTGGTTTCAGAAGATGGAATGTCTAATGTTTTTTCGCCCGGTGAACTAATTGGATTGTTGCGAGCCGAACGAGCTGGGCGTGCCTTAGAAGAGGCGATTTGCTACCGAGTTCTATTATTGGGAATAACAAAAGCATCTCTGAATACTCAAAGTTTCATATCTGAAGCAAGTTTTCAAGAAACTGCTAGAGTTTTAGCAAAAGCCGCTCTCCGGGGTCGCATAGATTGGTTGAAAGGTCTGAAAGAGAACGTTGTTTTAGGGGGAATGATACCTGTTGGTACCGGATTCAAAAGAATAATGCACCGTTCAAAGCCAAGGCAATATAACAAGATTACCTTGGAAACAAAAAAAAAGAATTTATTCGAGGACGAAATTAGAGATATTTTGTTTCACCACAGAGAATTCTTTTTTTTTTTCATTTTAAAGAATTTATGCGATACATCAGAGCAATCTAGGATTTAATGATTCCTAAGAGCGGATTCATCTCCGGTCATTTTATAATAAAAGAAAGGTAATAAAGATAATAATCATATTAAATAGAAAAAAAATGTCCTGATCATGTATCAATGGCCAATTTTCTGTAGAATAGAAGGTTCCATCGGAACACTTATTTATTTCTATTTCAGTATACCGGGTCTCTTTCGTTCATTTCCATTTTTTTTTTTGAAATGAAAGAAAAGTGTGGGGATAAATATAAATGACAAAAAGATATTGGAACATAATTTTGGAAGAGATGATGGAAGCAGGAGTTCATTTTGGCCACGGTACTAGAAAATGGAATCCTAAAATGTCACCTTATATATCTGCAAAGCGTAAGGGTATTCATATTACAAATCTTATTAGAACTGCTCGGTTTTTATCAGAAGCTTGTGATTTAGTTTTTGATGCAGCAAGTAGGGGAAAACAATTTTTAATTGTTGGTACAAAAAAAAAAGCAGCTGATTCAGTAGCGCGGGCTGCAATAAGAGCTCGGTGTCATTATGTTAATAAAAAATGGCTCGGCGGTATGTTAACGAATTGGTATACTACAGAAACACGACTTCATAAGTTCAGGGACTTGAGAACGCAACAAAAGACGGGGAGACTCAATTGTTTTCCAAAAAGGGATGCCGCTATATTGAAGAGACAATTAGCTCATTTGGAAACATATCTTGGTGGCATTAAATATATGACGGGATTACCTGATATTGTAATAATCGTCGATCAACAAGAAGAATATACGGCTCTTCGAGAATGTATAACTTTGGAAATTCCTACAATTTGTTTAATCGATACAAATTGTGACCCGGACCTCGCCGATATTTCGATTCCAGCTAATGATGATGCTATAGCCTCAATTCGATTAATTCTTAACAAATTAGTATTTGCAATTTGTGAGGGTCGTTCTAGCTATATACGAAATTCTTGATTAATAATAAGATAAATAAATTATTTGATTTGGTTGGAGGGATTCATAGAGATTTATGGAATCGGTTACTATACTAGTAATAAATTACACAAAAAATAAAAATCTAAAAAAGAACAAACGAAAAATGTATGTGATTAGTCGCGGTATTCAAAATCAAAAATGAAAGTAGACAAGTCAAAAAGGAAAGGAGATGGTTGAATAAAAATAATTCCCTTTCAAGTTCTTATTTTTTTTAGAGGGCAGGACAATATGAATGTTTTATTATGTTCTATCAACACATTAATAAAAAGATTATACGATATATCTGCTGTGGAAGTAGGTCAACATTTCTACTGGCAAATAGGGAGTTTCCAAGTGCATGCCCAAGTACTTATTACTTCTTGGGTTGTAATTGCTATCTTATTGGTTTCAGCCATTCTAGTTATTCGAAATCTGCAAACCATTCCCACTTTCGGTCAGAATTTCTTTGAATATGTTCTTGAATTCATTCGAGACGTGAGCAAAACTCAGATTGGAGAAGAATATGGTCCGTGGGTTCCATTTATTGGAACTATGTTTCTATTTATTTTTGTTTCGAATTGGTCAGGGGCTCTTTTGCCTTGGAAAATCATACAATTACCTCATGGGGAGTTAGCTGCACCCACAAATGATATAAATACTACCGTTGCATTAGCTTTACTTACGTCAGTTGCATATTTCTATGCAGGTCTTTCAAAAAAAGGATTAGCTTATTTTAGTAAATACATCCAACCAACTCCAATCCTTTTACCGATTAACATCTTAGAAGATTTCACAAAACCCTTATCGCTTAGTTTTCGACTTTTCGGAAATATATTAGCTGATGAATTAGTAGTTGTTGTTCTTGTTTCTTTAGTACCTTTAGTAGTTCCTATACCTGTCATGTTCCTTGGATTATTTACAAGCGGTATTCAAGCTCTAATTTTTGCTACTTTAGCTGCGGCTTATATAGGTGAATCCATGGAAGGCCATCATTGACTAGTTTTCTAAAAAATAGTCTTTTTCGTTTAGCTTGCCACACATATACTGCGGCTCAAGATAATATACTTAGGAAACATAAATTTCTATATATATAGAAATTTAGAAAATTTGGAATAATAATAAATAAAAAAGGCTTATCCCCCCCTCCCCCAAAAAAGAAAGATGCAATAAGGTATAAATAAAATAAGTAAACAATTTATAGTAAAATATAAGGGATTACCGGAGAATTGTAAAAAAAAAAATAGAGTAGAAGTGAGGGGGGATCAAACCGGGTGTATATAATCTGATCACTATAAGACAACTCTTTCTTTGTTTTGGGGGTTTCAAAGAATGATTTTCGAATCCGATTGAATCTAAAACACAAATTATTGGTTTACAGCATGGAAGAAACCCATGTATATGTGATATTATATATGAACTAGTTATATATGAACTAACCATATATCTAAAATAACTAATATTTTTTATCTAAAATTGCCCCGCTACTACTGTAAATTTCTATAGGGATTAAAAAAAAGCCCTTCCGTTTCATCTCTAATTATGAATTGAATATTCAATGACTAAAGAAATTCAATAAAAAAACAAAGAATTCAAGGAATAGTTCAAAATTTAAGGTAAGATAAAAACAAAGGTTATACAGATTCACAAAAAAACTATGTAAGTCGAAACTAAAAAAGAAATCTCTAAGTAATTCGTATAGTTCAATAACTATTATTATTTCAATTCGGACTTCTTCTTAATTACTTTAAACTGAATAAATCTTGATAATTGAATAATTCAGTCATAATTTATTGGTTGATTATATCATTAACTATTTCTTTATTTTATATTTAGGTTACGAGGAACTTATCATGAATCCACTTATTTCTGCTGCTTCCGTTATTGCTGCTGGGTTGGCCGTAGGGCTTGCTTCTATTGGACCTGGGGTTGGTCAAGGCACTGCTGCAGGGCAAGCTGTAGAAGGGATTGCACGACAACCAGAGGCAGAGGGTAAAATACGGGGTACTTTATTGCTTAGTCTGGCTTTTATGGAAGCTTTAACAATTTATGGGCTGGTTGTAGCATTAGCGCTTTTATTTGCTAATCCTTTTGTTTAATCCTAAAAAAAAAATAACTAAGAAATCCAAATAACAAAAAAATAGGAATCGTAGAAAGATAATTAGTCTATTCATAAGAGGAGCTGAGATCATATGAAAAATATAACCGATTCTTTCCTTTGTTTGGGCTCCTGGCCATCCGCCGGAAGTTTCGGCTTTAATACCGATATTTTAGCAACAAATCCAATAAATCTAAGTGTAGTGTTAGGTGTATTGGTTTTTTTTGGAAAGGGAGTGTGTGCGAGTTGTTTATTTCAAAGAATAGATTGGATCCAACCAAACTGCACTTTTTTTGTTATAACTAAGAAAATGTGCATAATCCCGCGAATTACTTCTGAATTAATTAAATTTTTTCAATAATTTAAGAAAAAATATTTAAGAACCATAGCATTTCGTGATTTATTGAAAAATCCACTTTGATTCTCTATTAACCAATAATTTTGGACTATTACTATGGTTAAAGTGAGTAGTTTGAAGTCTAGACGCAGTGTAGTATTCTTTCTACTACTATGTTAATACAGAAATGAAATGGTTTTAATAAAATTGTTAAATTTTTTTTTTCGATATAGAACACTCATGTCGATAAAATGCCTTGAATCCTCTTTACGTTGAAAAATTGGAAAAACGGTGAATTTAACCCTCCCTTTTATACAATGCGTAATCGATGACCTATGTATAAATTAATAAGAATTCTTTGGATTTGAAGAAAAAAAACAACTTTGCTGACAAATATTTGTTTGGTCAGAAGAGTCCTCCGAATATTCTGGTCTTATATTGGGAATTGTTTTCAATTTTCAATATTAAAAAATATATATAAATAGAGAAGAGAGGATAGGCTCATTACATAAAAAAAATAGGGAAATTTCCCATAAGTAATTGAGTGTGAGAGCCAAATGAATCGAAAGATTCATGTTTGGTTCGGGAAGAGATCATAGACATTTTGAAATGAATGGAAAGAGAGTCTACTTTCATTAAGTGATTTATTAGATAATCGAAAACAGAGAATCTTGAGAACTATTCGAAATTCAGAAGAACTGCGGGAAGGGGCCATTGAACAGCTGGAAAAAGCCCAGGCCCGCTTAAGGAA